CTAGCACTGCTTCCTAAGAGCAGCGTGTCTACCGATTTCACCATAGCGGCTTGCTCGAAATCATAATAACCCATTTTTTATTCAATCGTCGAGATTGAAGGTGAAGGGGTTAATTCAATGTAAAATGTCAATTTTTTTAGGAAGCATTTAATTATTTAATTTTAATTGATGAATAAAAACTCGTTTAAATAGAAATTTGAAGGTTCAAAAGGAATCTTTAGTATTTATCGTATCGTTTTATTTAATTAGCCTTTTATTTAATTATTTCGTCAATAGAGATTTTTTAGTTTGTGTTTTCCTAAAAGAGAACTCCTCTATTGTAACTAAACTAACTAGTTGTAACTGCAATTCATAGATAAAATTCAACAAAAAAGGGGTTCTTTATCATTTTCATTTTTTAATGATTCATTTCTTATTCTTTTATATGATTTTTATGAATCTATAAAAAAATGCTTATCAATTGAATGAGTAAATGAATGAAAAAATATGATTTTTAGAGATCACAATTTCAGCACCACATCCAACGATTTCAAAAGATTTATGTAATTAGTATAGCTTTGTATTAATCGTTAGGATTTTGCGTTTTAAGGATTTATCAAACCAACTAGATATTGGGTTGTACACGTTACGTTATATAAAAAGCGCTTTGATTCCTGTCATAATTGTACCATACTTCAAAAAAGTATTTCGAATTTCGAATTCTAAAAATATGTCTTGATTCATCTTCTTATACTTCTTATACAAACATAGGATTTTTTAGATCACTTAAAATTGATACATTATTTGTATATCCACTAAATTAGAATAAATTAGAAAGGGGGTTTTTCTCAATTGGGTTGAAAGCAAGGGAAGGATATATAGTAATTCAGAGAAATAATGATTCATAAAGTTACAAAATTGAAACTTAATGGATTAGTTTCGACAACCCAGTTAAAGCTCTTATATATATGTGCTCCGCTCTAGCTATAGTATAAATAATTAAATTATTATTATTTAATTATATTTAATTATTTATTAAATTATTTATTATTATAAATTGAATATAAATTGAATATTATAAAAGTAACAAATTATTAGAACACTAACATAACAAACGGGCGATGGGGAAAATAAGAATCCCCACCCCGGAACTGAAAAAAAAAAAAATATTCAAAAAAGAAAACCTTTGTATCTTATTCGAGTTAAACCAATTCAGATTACTCCAAATTTATTTGTCGTACAAAAAAACTTTTTGAATTACCCGTAGAAAGAGATTTCGCTAATGAAAAAGCTTTCAACGCCGCCCAATATCCTTTCTTTTTCCAAACATTTTTTCGAATACGCTTTTTTGATGTAGAAGTACGTTTTTTTGGAACTGCCATTCAAAAGAAAAGGTTATTCCGTGCTATAGTTGGATGTCAAAGACATCTATTTTTAAAACAAAATGATCGGTCTCTTTATGTCATTATTTATCTATTCCTATAGATTGTCTAGATTCTAGATTATAATTATCTATACTACTATAACAAAAACAAATTTCATAAAAAAAATAAATAGAGATGGGAAAATAACATAAAATGCTTCTATTCTAGAACAAAAAAACAATAGGATATAACCTTTTTTTTTTATTATATTCCATACATTATCCAGAAAAAAAAAAGAAGAATTTGTATTTAATTTATTGGTACCTTTCTTTTTTATATATCCATTCAAATCTATAGGATAGATTAGGATCTATTATGACATATAAATTGAATTGATGAAATCAAAAAAACGTAAAAAAAGTCTTTCCTTTTCTATCCCTGCCTATTTATTTTGTCGTCCTACATTTATAATTTATACATCTCCATTTATACATGAAAAATACATCAAAACAAAAAGTGTAAAAAAACCATTTTATCTACCTAATTTTTATCTACCTAATAAAAAAGCAAACTTGAATTTTTTTTCTATTAATTGGTAATTGGTCAAGCTCGAAGAGAGAGTATGCCCAATTTTCATTTTCAATCAAATTCGAATGAGACTCGTAGTTAATCTGTTAAAGGATACATAATTTTGAAAAAAAAAAGAATATTTTATTTTTATTAATAGTCATTTTTTCCTTTAATTATATTTAATTATATGTAAATGTTGTAAATGTAAAGAAAATATCGAATAGTCTTTCCTACAAGCCTACAAGAAAAAATGCATTTATTGTAATGGAAGACAATCAATCAGTTCCGCAATGAAAATGAACTAGTTAATAAGTTCGAATAAACAAACTCAAATAATTCGTTTTTCTTTTATTAAGTCAAGTTCTAGGACATCCTATGATTCATGTCAAAATCAAGTACTTTTTGTGGTGTAATTCTTTGTATTCTTGATCGATGTATATAAATTATTGTAATACGTAATAATAAACAGTAATTGATATTTTCAAAAAAACATTACTAAAAAAAAGAATTCTTTTTTTTTCATTAGTAACTCGGTGATATCATTTGATTACTTCTAACTTCGAAATTTGAATATTTTTGAAATATTT